TCAATGATATATGATTTCCATATGTATGATGTATGGTTTCTGAAGTTGATTCTTCAGAAAAAAGCAGTGTAAAAAAGCATAAAGAAAGATAGATAAAAAATATACAATTACAATAAAAAAAAAAAAATATAGAATAATTTCAATTTGAATAAGAAAAAAAGAAGAAAATCTAATCAAGATATATAATGGACTCTCTATTATCTATCAAAAAAGCTAGAAAAAGAAGATTAAAATATCTAAATAATTCTAAATAATAAGAAATAGGAAAATAATTGAATCGAGCTTTGAGTTAAGAAAAACTGAGAAGATTTACTTGGAAACAAAGAACATATTTTGTGAAAAGCTCCATTGCAAAGTTCAGACCTAAACATTAAAGGAGAAGCTATAGGAACGATGGAACCTGTGACTACATAGGATTTTAAAGAAAACAAAGAAATCCTAATGATTCACTGGGTAGGATGGCGGAATGAACCAATAAAAAATGGATTTCTTCTGAATGATCATGAATTGACCCTACAAATAAAAAATGAAAGAGTCAATATTCGCCCGCGAAACCTTTATTCATTTTTTTTTTTTCATTTCACAATTTTATATATTAGATAACTTTTGGTATGATTTGACATTATTATATGGGGGTAAAGTCAAATAACTTAACAAATTAGATATTTTGAAAAAAAAAAATATCCTATATCCTATATAAAAAACATGCCTAATTATCTAATTCTCTAATTCTATATATAAAACACCTTATATACTCTTATATTATATAATAGTAAAAAATGAAAGAAAAAATTGAAAATGAGTATATTCTTTTGATAGAATGAAATCAATTTGTATATGTTATATTATTGAATAATTGAATTCGCGAGGAGCTGGATGAGAAGAAACTTTCATGTCCGGCTCTGCAGTAGAGATGGAATTAAAAAAAAAACCATCAACTATAACCCTAAAAGAACCAGATTTCGTAAACAACATAGGGGTAGAATGAAAGGAATATCTTGCCGAGGCAAGCATATTTGTTTTGGCAGATATGCTATTCAGGCACTTGAACCTGCTTGGATTACAGCTAGACAAACAGAAGCGGGGCGAAGAGTAATGACACGATATGTGCGTCGTGGTGGAAAGATATGGATACGTATCTTTCCCGATAAACCTGTTACAGTAAGACCTACGGAAACACGTATGGGTTCAGGTAAGGGATCCCCCGAATATTGGGTATCCGTTGTTAAACCAGGGCGAATACTTTATGAAATGAGTGGAGTATCAGAAACTGTAGCCAAAGCAGCTATGAAAATAGCTGCATGCAAAATGCCTATACGAACTCAATTTGTTATTTCAAAATAAGTAAACATAAGTAAAGGAGCATTGAAAAAAAAAAAAGAACCGCGGATTTCTTTATCTCTGGACAGACAATATTTATTTTTTACCTTATATTGATATATTGAAATAAGAGAATCAAATAAAAATGATATGATTCAACCTCAAACCCTTTTGAATGTAGCAGATAACAGTGGAGCTCAAGAATTGATGTGTATTCGAATAATAGGAACTGGTAATCACCGATATGCTCATATTGGTGATATTATTGTTGCTGTAATAAAACAAGCAATACCCAACATGCCTTTAGAAAGATCAGAAGTAATTAGAGCTGTTATTGTACGTACGTGTAAAGAACTCAAACGTGACAATGGCATTATAATACGATATGATGACAATGCAGCGGTTATCATTGATCAAGAAGGAAATCCAAAAGGAACTCGGATTTTTGGTGCGATTGCTCGGGAATTGAGACAATTAAATTTTACTAAAATAGTGTCATTAGCACCTGAAGTATTATAGTTTTCTAAAAAAGACTAGTAGATAGATGAAAAAGGATATATATTTATCTATTTCTATCTAGCTCTATAGAATATTCAAAGATCTTAAATAGATTTTTTCTCGTGCATATACTTTAAATTACTAATAATTTTAAGAATTAAAAAAAATTCAATAAAAAAAAGAAGCATGTTGATTATATCAAAATGAGGAGGTACCAATAACTATAATTCGTCATGGGTAAAGACATTATTGCTGATATAATAACTTCTATAAGAAATGCTGACATGGATCAAAAGAGAAGAGTTCAAATAGTATCTACTAATATCACTAAAAACATTGTGAAAATACTTTTACGAGAAGGTTTTCTTGAAAACATTCGAAAACATGAAGAAAGTCAAAAAAATTTTTTGGTTTCAACCTTACGACATAGAAAGACTGGGAAAGGAAAGAAAATAATTTTAAAACGTATCAGCCGGCCCGGTCTACGAATCTATTCCAACTATAAAAGAATTCCTAAGATTTTAGGCGGAATGGGGATTGTAATTCTTTCTACCTCTCAAGGTATAATGACAGATCGAGAAGCTCGACTAGAAAAAATTGGAGGAGAAATTTTGTGTTATATATGGTAATTTTATCGGGATACCCTAATTTTCTCTCGAACTTACTATTTGTAAAATAGAGAGGAGAAATGAATTATAAAACTATTCCTCTATTAGTTGATATAGTTGATACTTAAAGGGAGGTTCCCTGGAATGAAAGAACAAAAATTGATTCATGAGGGTTTAATTACTGAATCACTTCCCAACGGTATGTTTCGAGTTCGGTTAGATAATCAAGATCTAATTCTAGGTTATATTTCCGGAAGAATCCGGCGCAGTTTTATACGTATACTACCCGGAGATAGAGTAAAAATTGAAATGAGTCGTTATGATTCAACCAGGGGACGCATAATTTATAGACTTCGTAAAAAAGATTCGAACGATTAGATCCTTCTTTTAAATATCCCCTTCGTAGGGGATCTAATTCGAAGTTAAAAAATGAAAGAAACTTTTTTTTATTAAAAAAAAAAAAAAAAAATAGATTCAGAATGAAGGTAAGAAATAAGAAATATGAAAATAAGGGCTTCTGTTCGTAAAATTTGTGAAAAATGTCGCCTTATTCGTAGACGAGGACGAATTATAGTAATTTGTTCCAATCCAAGACATAAACAGAGACAGGGGTAATTTTTATAAAGTTGTAAAGAAAGAACTTTTTAAAAGAAAGACCCATGTACATGTAAAAAGAAAGAAGAAGAAATTTCTTTTTATATGAAAAGAATATCCCCGTATCTTTCTGTAGATTTCTGATTCGTTCTTTCGTTCTTATGAATAGGATATACTAAAATATGATAAAATATGATAAAACCTATAGCAAAAATTAGTTTACGCAAAAATGCACGTATTGGTTCACATAAGAATGAACGTAGAATACCTAAAGGAATTATTCATGTTCAAGCGAGTTTCAATAATACTATTGTTACTGTTACAGACGTACGAGGTCGGGTGGTTTCTTGGGCTTCTGCAGGTACTTCTGGATTCAGAGGCACAAGAAAAGGAACACCCTATGCTGCTCAAGCAACTGCATTAAATGCTATTCGTAAAGTATTGGATCAGGGTATGCAACGGGCAGAGGTTATGATAAAGGGTCCGGGTCTCGGAAGAGATGCGGCATTACGAGCCATTCGCAGAAGTGGAATGCTATTAAGTTTTGTACGTGATGTAACACCCATGCCACATAATGGATGTCGTCCCCCGAAAAAAAGACGTGTGTAGAAAGAATAATTAAAGAGATTCTGAGAGAAATAAAGAATTCAATTATCTAATCCAATAAGAATAAAGAAAATAATAGTATGGTTCGAGAAGAAATAGCAGGATCCACTCGAACACTACAGTGGAAATGTGTTGAATCAAGAGTAGAAAGTAAGCGTCTTTATTATGGTCGTTTCATTCTATCCCCGCTTATGAAAGGTCAAGCCGATACTATAGGTATTGCTATGCGAAGGGCTTTACTTGGAGAAATAGAAGGAACATGTATTACATGTGCAACATTTGAAAACGTACTACATGAATATTCTACAATAGCAGGTATTGAAGAATCTGTACATGAGATTTTAAGAAATTTGAAAGAAATTGTATTAAGAAGTAATCTCTATGGAGTTAGGGCTGCATCCATTTGCGTCAGGGGTCCTAAATACATAACCGCTCAAGATATCATTTCACCACCTTCTGTAGAAATAGTTGACACAACACAGCATATAGCTAACCTAAAAGAACCGATTGATTTGTGTATTGAATTACAAATAAAGAGAGATCGCGGATATCGTTTTAAATCCACAAACAACTCTCACGGTAGAAGTTATCCTATAGATATTGTATCCATGCCTGTTCGAAATGCGAATCATAGTATTCATTCTTACGGTAATGACAATGAAAAACAAGAGATACTCTTTCTAGAAATATGGACGAATGGAAGTATAACTCCTAAAGAAGCACTTTATGAAGCTTCTCGTAATTTGATTGATTTATTAATTCCTTTTCTACATGCAGAAGAAGAAGATAGGAATTTAGAGGAAAATGAAAACAGATGGAATCTGCCCCCTTTTTACTCTCAAGACAGATTCACTAATCTAAAGAAAAGAAAAATAACAATTCCATTAACATGTATTTTTATTGACCAATTAGAATTGTCTTCCAAAACCTATAATTGTCTCAAAAGGTCCAATATACATACATTATTGGACCTTTTGAGTCATAGTCAAGAAGATCTTATGAAAATGGAATATTTTCATATAGAAGATTTAAAACAAATATTGGACACTTTACAGAAGCATTTTGCAATCAATTTATCTAAGAAAAAGTTTTAATTTTAAATCCATTGGAATTTTTTCATTTTTAATAATTTGAAGAAATAAAAAAAAAAAAAAATAGAGAATGAGTTTTTAATCTCTGACATGATCCATATATTTGCAGAATAGATCATAATAAGATTTAAGTATCTAAGAAAGATCCCTTTTTGGATCTTCCTTAGATACTTATGTCATAGTATTTCACGGTTGAATCAATTTAAAAAAGACCTAAAGTTAAAGATTTATCAATAGGTAAAGTTGCTCCAATACCTAACCAAAGAGCTACTGCGGTACCGATCAAAAAAACTGTTGTAGCTACTGGACGACGAAATGGATTTTGAAATTTATTTACATTCTCCAAAAAAGGTACTATCAATAATCCTATTGGTACTGAAACCATTAAAAGAACACCCAATAATTTATTGGGTACTGTGCGAAGTATTTGAAATACGGGAAAGAAGTACCATTCGGGTAATATTTCCAACGGAGTTGCAAAAGGATCCGCTGGTTCACCAATCATTGATGGTTCTAGAACTGCTAAGCCCACATTACATGCAATAGTGCCTAGAATTACTACTGGAAAAATATATAAAAGATCATTGGGCCATGCGGGTTCTCCATAATAATTATGCCCCATCCCTTTAGCTAATTTAGCTCTTAATACAGGATCATTCAAATCAGGTTTCTTTGTTATTTGGATAGGTGAATTTTTTGAGATCCATCCCCCAAAAGAACCGGACATGATAATTTTTTATCATCCGGCTCGAGCAAGAATCAAAAAGAATCACAGAAATAGATCCATAGAGAATCTATATTTCATGCATATCGACATATATAATGTCGAATGACTCTATGTAAGAAAATTTTTATCAAATTTTATTTCTCTGAGTTACAATGATTCGACTCATTGCAAAGAATTAAGTTCTAACAAGAAAATGCTCAATATCCAAGTAGGCTTACAAATTTGATCATGATCAAGTGCTTTTTGGATTGTCTCATGTCTTTTGGTTGATATTTATCCTCACAACATTTCTATTTTTTTACATAAAAAACAAAAATAGAAAGTTTTTACTTGTTACTTACTTGTTACTAATAAAGTCTAGTCTCTTTTCTTCCTTAGATCCCTTATTTCACTCCGATAGTATCATAAATCAGGGTCGATGCAGAGGAAATGAATGCATCTATATACTATAAGAAAATGACTAAGATTGTCATCAAATTAATACTAAATACTCAATAGTAATTTAGTGGAATAGATAGAAACATTGGATCATGGATCATGCCACATCACTGATTCTAGGGATCTTACGGAGCCTTTTCATGCATCACATGATTCGAGTATGATCATAGAAAAGATTCTCCTCAAGCGAACCGGCCTATCCTATGCTATATAAGAAAACTTACGTGATGGTTGGATGCGGAGACACATCAGGTTGTGAATTCCAACGTGGCAGATAAAATAAAAGATCTGCATGGACCAATCAATAGTTCAAGTCACACACTCCCATAATCCATCCTCTTTTAGGAAAATATACTTGAACTATTCGTATAAAAAAAAAAAAATACTTTATAGTTGAGGAAAAGTATCCAAATAACATGCCTTATTTTTAAATAATCCATATTTGTAGCAATGAAAGACTTTTGTTCCTCCCCAATAGGATGAATTAAAAATATCTAGAATCTATTTTCTCTATAAAGGACCCGAAATACCTTGCTTACGTATCATTAGAAAGTGCATTAACATAAATATGGCAGTAAGAAGAGGCAATACAAAAGTATGTAAACTATAAAAACGAGTCAAAGTGGATTGGCCCACACTAGCACTTCCGCGTAATAATTCTACCAAAGGTGATCCTATTATAGGAATAGCCTCAGGCACGCCTGTTACAATTTTGACTGCCCAATAACCAATTTGGTCCCGAGGTAAGGAATAACCAGTTACGCCAAAAGATGCGGTCAATACAGCCAGAATCACCCCTGTAACCCAAGTTAATTCGCGAGGTTTTTTAAACCCACCCGTAAGATATACACGAAATACGTGCAAGATCATCATTAGAACCATCATACTTGCTGACCATCGATGAACTGATCGAATTAACCAACCAAAGTTTGCCTCAGTCATTATGTATTGAACAGAGGAAAAAGCCTCTGTAACAGTTGGACGATAGTAAAAGGTCATAGCAAAACCTGTAGCTACTTGTACTAAAAAACAAGTGAGCGTAATTCCCCCCAGACAATAAAATATATTGACATGAGGAGGAACATATTTACTAGTTATATCATCTGCAATCGCTTGAATCTCTAGACGTTCCTCGAACCAATCATATACTTTATTGAGATAGGTAACCCAAGAGGGATTCCCCCTCGAAGAACCGTATATGAGAATTTCATCTCGTACGGCTCAAGGCGAAACACACAAATACTGGTTTCAACAGATATGGAATAAATGGAATAAAGAGTTTTCAACTTCTTGAAGCTTAGCCTATTGACTCAATTTGGCCTAAAGATACGAAGCGAAGTAAGAAAAATCCGGAATCTATTCTTTGTGATGATAATGCTAAGAAATAAAATCTCAAGTTAGCTTATTTATCTTTCTTTATGTTAATCATGACAGGCTTCTTGAATCTTCTCTTCCCTATTTTTTTTTTACTTCTTTAATTAGGAATTCTCTTGTTGAGACCCTATAAATCAATTGAAACCTCAGATTCATACTAGAACCACGATGATTTAAGAAAGACAAAGCTAAACTCAAAGGTTTTATGAGTAAAAACCGTTTGATCATCATTCATTCAATAAATGTAATAACTCAATAAAATAGAGAGAAAGATTTTTCTTTTGGTCAAAATAAGTCTGAAGGAAAAAATTATTTTATATTGTTTTATTTAGAAAAGACCTTTTTTCCTTTTTTTTAGTCCGGTTGCGAGGTCTGAATAATAGGTCTGAATCATAGTTTAAAAATTTCTTTTCTTGATCTATTCTATATAGTCCGTGCTCCAGAGACTAGAAGAAGTATCTGACGAGGTAGAATCATCTTGATAGAGATGATAGGTTCATTCTATGTATTATAAATAGGATCAATTATAACAAGTCACACGCTCATATTCCGTAAATAAAATATCGAAAAAAAAAATAAATTTCACGATCGAACTACCAGAATGGTTTTAAAATACAAAAATACAAGTCTTAAGTAATCTTAAGTTTCAATATTTGAAGCATTAAGAAAATCAGGAAGTCCTAGTTTTTATGAACTAATTTATTAAAATTCCATCCAGTAAAACTGATGAATTATAAATTTCCAAAATAATAGATAGAAATATTGCAAATAGAGCCATAGCCACTCCCATAAGTGGTGTAGTCCCCCACCCTGGAGCTACTTTTCCATATTCTGAATTCAATGGTTTCAATAAACTCCCTACGCCAGTTTGTCTTGGCCCAGATCTAGAACTACTCTCAGCGGTTTTTGTAGCCATAAATCCTCTTTCATCGCGGGTTTGAATTTGTTGACTTTGTATAGCATTCCGTTGTAGTTGTAAATAAACGACATTATCGCGATCCATTGTGATCATAAAAAAAAAAAATGGAAACAGCAACCCTAGTCGCCATCTCCATATCCGGTTTACTTGTAAGTTTTACTGGGTATGCCTTATATACCGCTTTTGGGCAACCCTCTCAAAAATTAAGAGATCCCTTTGAAGAACACGGGGACTAGTTGAAGTAACGAGCCTCCCATATGAATCTTGGGGGGCTCATTACTTCAATGGCAATAATGAAAAATTTTTTCATTTTTTAGTTGGAACTTTAGGTGGTTCTCGAAAAAAGATAGCGAAAAATATTATCCCTAAAGTCGAAACTAAGAGGAATGTATAAACCAATGCTTCCATAGATTCGATCGTGGTTTACAATTATAGCTTCCACACCTATTCATTTTGGATCATTTACTAAATAAATTATAAATTTCAAATTACTATGACTATTCAATAGATTCTATTCTCTTTCTAATTTTTTTAGATTCTTTTTATTTTTATAATAAAAGATATTAATATGAAATACTCTAAATACTAAAAAAAAAAAATATATATATATAGGCAAAAGATGGCAAAGAAATTTTGTATTAGACTACTTGTCTCCTTGTAGTTGGATCTCCAAGTTTTTGGAATGTTCCAAATTCTACTTGAGCATCCAAATCTGGATCAATACCAGCAAAAACATCTCTGAACAAAGTTCTGGCGCCGTGCCAAATATGTCCGAAAAAGAAGAGCAAAGCAAATGTAGCATGCCCAAAAGTGAACCAACCCCTAGGACTGCTACGAAAAACACCATCGGATTTCAAAGTAGCCCGATCTAATTCAAAAATTTCACCCAATTGCGCACGTCTAGCATATTTTTTCACAGTAACAGGATCACTATAAATGACTCCATTGAGTTCGCCACCATAGAATTCAACAGTAACCCCTACTTGTTCAACACTATATTTGGATTCTGCCCTTCTAAAAGGAACATCGGCCCTCACAATCCCGTCTACGTCTACTAAAACTACCGGAAATGTTTCGAAAAAGGTAGGCATACGACGTACAAAGAGTTCGCGCCCTTCTTTATCTCTAAATATGGGATGCCCCAACCATCCAACAGCTATTCCATCCCCATTATCCATTGAACCTGCTCTGAATAATCCCCCTTTCGCCGGATTATTACCAATGTAATCGTAAAAAGCTAATTTTTCGGGAATTTTAGACCAAGCTTCTGATAAGTTAAGATTTTCGGCTAGTCCCGCCCCAACTCTTCGATATATTTCTTGCTGAAAGTACCCCTGATCCCACTGATAACGAGTGGGACCAAATAACTCAATTGGAGTAGTTGCTGAACCATACCACATAGTCCCAGCAACAATGAAAGCTGCAAAAAAAACAGCAGCAATACTACTGGAAAGAACAGTTTCAATATTACCCATGCGTAATCCTTTGTATAGACGTTGAGGCGGACGGACACTAAGATGAAATAGACCCGCTAATATACCCAATGTACCGGCTGCAATATGATGAGAAGCTATTCCCCCCGGAACAAAAGGATCAAAACCTTCTGCACCCCACGCTGGATTTACAGATTGTACTTTTCCGGTAAGTCCATAAGGATCAGACACCCATATTCCAGGACCATATAAGCCTGTTACATGAAATGCGCCAAAGCCAAAACAAGCTACTCCTGAAAGAAATAAATGAATTCCAAAGATCTTGGGCAAATCCAAAGAAGGTTTTCCCGTACGTTCATCAGAGAATATTTCTAGGTCCCAATAAACCCAATGCCAGATAGCTGCCAAGAAGCACAAACCAGAAAACAAAATATGTGCCCCTGCCACGCCTTCATAACTCCAAATGCCCGGATTTGTTATAGTTCCTCCTGATATATTCCAACCCCCCCACGAATTGGTTATTCCTAAACGAGTCATGAAGGGTATAACAAACATGCCTTGTCTCCACATTGGATCAAGAACAGGATCAGAGGGATCAAAAACCGCTAATTCATATAGAGCCATTGAACCGGCCCAACCAGAAACTAGAGCTGTATGCATTATATGGACAGAAAGCAACCGACCGGGATCATTCAATACAACAGTATGAACACGATACCAAGGCAAACCCATGTAAATACCCCTTTCTGAAAAAGAAATAGACATTATTTAACTTTATCACATTGGAAAAGACTAGACCGTGTACTTCACCTGTTCAATATATTTTGTATAGGAAAGAATTAATATTTATTTGTATTCTTTTATTCTTTTCTTTTGAAGAACAAAGAGAAACAGATCTTATTCTATATCCAATAAGTACCAATACGCAATGGGAGGATTTTGTGGAAAAGAATGCATAGATACTTGTTTATCAGAAATAAAAATTGGAACGATCCATTCAATCGATCGTTCCAATTTTTATTTCTTCATTCTGTCTTTCTTTATTAACCTTCCAGTCTATATAATAGATAGATAGATAATAGATATATAGATAGACTCTAATTCTATCTATCTATCTTATATATCTATAGAATAAATAAGAATAATAAAGAATAAGAAAAAAAAAAAAAATGAAGAAGACAATAAATCCATTGTTACGTTTCCATATTAAAGTAAAGTATAGTACTTTATTTTTTCTTTATTTTAATGCCAATTGGTGTTCCAAAAGTACCTTTTCGTAATCCTGGAGAAGAAGATGCAGTTTGGGTTGACGTATAGTGCGACTTGTCAGACATATGGGTCATATGGTATTTCCCCATTATCTCTCCCCATCGAGTATTATATGTTTCGCCCAATCCAATTGATTTATATTAAATATTGTATTAATTTAACCATCAAGAATTCGGAGCGTGAAGCACACTGATTCCTATTGGCAATCAATATTATCAATTAAAAGAATTGATGGTTTACTTGAACTGATAAAATAAAGTATCCAGGCTCCGTTCAGAGAATACCAATTTTGGAATAGTAAGAGTAAAGTAATAGAATGAAAGTGTAAATGTAGTAATAGAAATATTTTCACTATAAAAATCTAATTTTAATAATGAAAATAGAAAATTAGATAATAAAAAAAGAAAATAGAAATCTAATTACTAATTAAGAAATTAGTAAATTCATTAATAATTAGATAGAATCTAATGTAACTTGCTAATATAAAATTGATTTTTTATTCTATAAACAAGATTATCACTTGTATCATAAGCTTTTCTTAGTTTAGGAAAAGGTATTAAATGAATGAAAAAAAAATAAGTGGTACTGAAACCATTTGTCCTATATGCACAAATGGAATTTGGGCAAATCTTTCCCCGGAGTAGAACAAGAACCTAAAAGAATTAAAAGGGCCCACTCAGGAACAAGAAAATTACATCGTTATTTGAATTTCGATGAAACAATACATCAATGAAAAATTAGTTAAATAAGTTCATAAAATTCTTTTTTCTTTTCTACATTATAGAATATAGGGAAAGGAAAGGAGGCCAAAACTACTGTAAAAAAGAAAAAAAGAAATAAGACTGGAATAAACACATTGATTTTTTTTGCAATTTTTTCGAACCGTATGCACCCTAAGGTGCACGTACGGTTCCTCGGGGATTCAATTTTACCCTAATCAACCGACTTCATCGAGAAAGATTACTTTTTTTAGGCCAAGCGGTTGATAGCGAGATCTCAAATCAACTTGTTGGTCTCATGGTATATCTCAGCATAGAAGATGATACTAAGGATCTTTATTTGTTTATAAACTCTCCAGGTGGATGGGTAATACCAGGAATATCCATTTATGATACTATGCAATTTGTATCACCAGATGTACATACAATATGCATGGGATTAGCCGCTTCAATGGGATCTTTCATTCTGGTCGGAGGAGAAATTACCAAACGTCTAGCATTCCCTCACGCTTGGCGCCAATGAGTTTTTATTTCAAATGAAAAAAAAAAAGAAGACTATGCCTTCGCTGTATCGAATATGAATCAAATAAAGAAAAAGAATAAGTAATAATAGCATGGCACTTTGAGTTCGATATGAACAAACCATTATTGTTTTTTTTCTAACATAAGATTTTGTATCGAGATAGTAGTATGAAAAAAGGGTTAGTCCCAATTTGATCTTTTGATCTTATGTGTCAAGAGTAAATTTCAGCGTCACAAACCCTTTTTCTTCCACAACAGAAGTCTCTTTCTTTTCTTTATGTTCTGAGAGAAAGAGTAAAAAAAAAATTTTATCCTTTCTGGATCGTATCAAAAAGAAACTTTGGGATTGCTAAATTACAGACGAGATAAATAGATAAAGCAACAGAACCATCATAGTATTTTTTTCCTACTACGAAAGGAAGGGTGGTAAATGGATTATTTAACAATTTGGATCAGATAGGTTTTCTTTCTGATTTTTTATAGAACAAATTCCATTGCAGAGCCGTATGCAATGTACAAAAGATGCCCGTACGGTTGTTTCATTCTATTTTTTCCCTTACTTTAACCCAATCATGCAAAATAGAAAAACCGTTCATGATTAATATCATCAGGGTTATGATTCACCAACCTGCTAGTTCTTTTTATGAGGCACAGGCAGGGGAATTTATCCTGGAAGCAGAAGAACTATTGAAGCTTCGCGAAATCATCACAAAAGTTTATGTACAAAGAACGGGTAATCCTTTATGGGTTATATCCGAAGATATGGAAAGGGATGTTTTTATGTCAGCAACAGAAGCCCAAGCTCATGGCATTGTTGATCTTGTAGCGGTAAAAAATGAAAATACCAGTAATTTCATAGAAATATAGAATTTCCTTTCAAAATTGGAATTTTCCATAATTTTATATTGAATAAAAAAAAATCATCAATCATCAGGTTAAGATCGATCTAAACCAACTCGCTTTATTCTATCTAGAATGAGATTCTATAGACACAATATGCCAACCATTCAACAACTTATTAGAAACGCAAGACAGCCAATAAAAAATGTTACGAAATCTCCCGCTCTTCGAGGATGTCCTCAGCGTCGAGGAACATGTACTAGGGTGTATGTGCGACTCGTTCAATTAAGATAATAAATTTCTTCTTTTATGAATTTATGGTTTCTATTGGTGCAAATCCAATCACTCCTTTTGATATTTTGAGATGATAGACAATTCTCCATTGGTAGCAAAGAGTTATACATTAAGCGGAGTAAATAGTTTTATAAGAAGCAAAAGATGTTCTTATTATTTTTCTTTAAAAAACGGACTAATAGGGTAAGCTACCTAGCCAACTTTCAGAATTCAATGCCGTCACTTTATGGATAGCTTTTTTGTGAAAAGGACTATTTATTACTTTTTAATTAGAATTCTTTTTTCAATTCTAATTAAAAAATAGATGGGTAGAGCCGAAAAGTGTGAACTATACAAGTTCACAAGAAAATTTGATGAAATGAAAAAAGAGGCTCCGGTGTATAGAGAGGACCTCACCGTTTTCTAAGTTGCCATAGAAACGAGGGAACCCACTATTTTTTATTTTTTTTTATTTAGTAGTATTTTCTTTTAAGGCGAAACGCCTGGAAAAAATAAAAATCGTGGTTGGGAAGGTTATAGTAGCAAAAGCCATTGGAATTTTTATTATATATATTGGAATAATCCGTTTTGTTATTAAGCGACCGGAGGAAAAGGATGACTGAAAGAAAAGAAATCAATTAGTTATTCAAGAAAGTTTCATTTGATTCAATGACCAGAGTTAAACGAGGATATATAGCTCGGAGACGTCGAAAAAAAATTCGTTTATTTGCATCAACATTTATAGGAGCTCATTCAAGACTTACTCGAACGACTACTCAACAAAGAATGAGAGCTTTGATTTCCTCTCATCGAGATAGGAGCAGGAAAAAGAGAGATTTTCGTCGTTTGTGGATAACTCGTATAAATGCAGTAACTCGTGAGGATAGGGTATTCTATAGTTATAATAGATTTATAAAAAATCTGTACAACAGACAATTGCTTCTTAATCGTAAAATACTCGCACAAATAGCCGTATCAAATAAGAATTGTTTTGATATGATTTCTAATCAAATAATCAAGAAAAAATAAAATACAAAGAAAATAAAGGAAAAAAAAGAATCTTAATAGAATCTACTATAAAAGAAACAAGAATGATTGAAACAGAATTTCCCGGAGAATGAACTCCGGGAAGATAGAAGAAAAAGAAATGAAGATTTGAGTAGTAGAAATAAATAAACATATTTCAATAAAAAATATTTATTCTCCATTTTTACTTTTTTATAACATATAACATTTTAGAACATAATTTTAGAACATAAGAAAAGAAGCAAATCTGGATTCTAGGATTTTTGAGCAAAACATTAATCTGAGCTTAAATTCTGATTGTAGTTTTGAGGGATATATCTATTTATTTTTGGTTCTAGGACTAATAGTTCTAGGGATCGACTCAGCTCTATCCAATTGTTTTTCATTATTACGAAAAGGTAACGAAGATAAAATACGAGCTTGTTTTATAGCAATAGTAATGAATCGTTGTTGTTTCAAGGTTAACCTATTCACTCGTCTAGATAAGATTTTTCCTTGTTCACTAATAAATCGACTAATTAAACTCATATTTCTATAATCGATTCGATCCCCCGATCCAATTGGGGGTAAACGTCTACGAAAAGATCGCTTGGATTTACGAAAAAGTTGTTTGGATTTATCCATGATTTACTTATTCCTTGTTTGTTTATTTCTATTTGTTTATTCCTATATCCTATAGAATAATATAGAAAATAAAATTCTCTTTTTTTTTCTTATTTATTTAAGATCTGACCAAAATAGGATTTTTTTTATGTGAAGTCCCGTTCTTTGTAAAAATTACACACGCATTCTGTTCCTTCTATTTTTTTATTTCCCCATGAATCGTAGACTTTTTACAATAACGGCAAAATTTTCTCAATTCTAATCGATTGGGTGTTTTGTGTCGATTCTTTTGAGTAATATATCTAGAAATACCCGGTAATTTTTTATTTACATCCTTTCGAACACAACAGGTACATTCCAAAATCACTAGAATTCTGATATCTTTGCCCTTGGCCATGAACCTCCTTTCCTTTTTGGATCAATTTCACTTTAAAATTCTACTCTTTTTATGAACTAAATATAAAATAAGATAAAAAAAATATTTTCAGATTTCATTTATAGTTAGTACCTTTTCTTCATTTTTTAATAGAGAATATCTATTTTTTTTCTTATTCAAATTTGAATAACTTCGAAGTACTAGAATCAAAATTCTAATTCTTAAAAATTACTATAACGAAACAGAAAGAGGGTAATTTTTATTAAGAGAAGATTCTTAAAAATCTAGTAATAATTAAGTAATACAATTTTTCTAATTAAGAATTATTCCTATCCTAATTTCAGTATTTTCTTATTTTTATGTTTTATGTTAAAATTTCGTCGAATCACCCCTAGACTGGATCCAAATTTTCTTTATTTTTCAAAAAATTATATTGTAAATTTAATGAGGTCCAATATACTTTTTCTTTATATACTAAAGACTAAAGAAAAAAAGAACATAATTGGAGCCATATTACGTAGAAATTCTCTCAAATCTTCTTAATTTCTTCACATATCAATACAAGAATAAAATCAGAATTAAAAAAAGGGGAATGATAGGGCATCTGGAAAGAAACGATTAATTTCTATCAATATACTTGCTAAAGATCCAAACCATAGAGTGGTTAGCACAGGTGCCGTGGAAAGATATGTTTTTATATCTCGCATTGAAAATCCTCCTTATTTTTTATTTTCTATTTTTTTTTTTTTTTTTCTATGTTATTTTGTATTGTAGATTCTAATACATATATAGTATAGTTCAATATTTTAGATTCTAAACAACATAGATAACTCGATCTTGTAGTTCAAGATCCTTTGTTTTTCTTGGAAAATTTTAATCTGCTAGGTCATTTTACATATGCATTTTAGTTAGTAATTTTTAAGTCTAATTAAAATTTGCGCAAAAACAAAGGATAAAAACATTCTTTATGTCTTTATACTAGGTAGAGGAAAAAAGACGGATGTGGAAAAAAAGACATGTATTTAGTAAAATAACACTATACAATAATTGAGAAAAAGGGATGTAGCGCAGCTTGGTAGCGCATTTGTTTTGGGTACAAAATGTCACAGGTTCAAATCCTGTCATCCCTACCTATTCTTTCTCCTATGGACAGTTATGAAGGATTTGTTGCGTAAGATTGGGTCAAATTGGACATAATCTTTCATTTTTAAATACTCATACTTTATGTACGTAATACTCTTTGACATACTTTTGTTTACAATCATATCTGCTTATAAAAAAGCGCTCTTAGTTCAGTTCGGTAGAACGCGGGTCTCCAAAACCCGATGTCGTAGGTTCAAATCCTACAGAGCGTGATTCCATTCCGTTTATGTTATGTTGAATTCCAAAGAAAGAACTTAAAAAAACAAAGTATAATTAAAATTTGAATTTGACCCCCTCCTTGTAGGGGGGTCAATAAAAAAAAAAAAGAAATGTTACTAAATCAAAAATCCAACTGATCACCGCGCCTGTATTGTAAATATGCAGTTACAAATAATCCTATTAAAGTAATAGGGATTAGACCTAAGACTATTCCAAATAGAAAAACTTCAATCATTTCAATTTTTTTAGGGAATAAAAAGAAAGATAAGATCTATCCCTAAATATTAATCTGAATTATCCGTGAATCTCAATGACCGGAAATTGGTAATTTACGCGGTAAGGAACCATAGAATACCTTGAAATGAAATATTCAGAAAGACTTTGATTGTGATCTTTAAAAAAAAAAAAAAAAAAAATTTCATTTTTTTTTTTTCAAATAAGTTGTATCTTGTTCAAACCAATAAATAGAGCTGGGGTTATAGTTGAAGCAGCCAGTAAAAAGCCGAAATAACTAGTTATAATAGGCATGAAAGAGCTAAATTAAATATGTTCTTTTACTACATATATGAATAAAAAATTTACCTAAGTCTCAATCCAGATACGACGGTGAGAAAAACTAATTTAAAGAAATTGTTTAATTCCAATTGAAAATTCTTGATTAATAAGTCGTTCTATACAGACACTAAAAAAAAAGAGGAACCCTCACATAAAATAGAATGTAATTTCATGAATCTAATGAGATCTTTCACTAATTATTAGAGTCCATATATCCAAGATCTTTACTTTCTCTTACTATAGCGAAACCATTAATGTAAACCTTACATAATTTTATATCCTAAGAAAACATACATTTATACATAAACAAGGAAGGGAAGATATAGCATTTTATTTCGGTACTGACC